TAATAAATAAAAAATTTTAAATAAATTAAATAATTAATATTAATTAAAATATATTTAATTAAACTTAATTCAATCTTTTTTTTTTTAAAAGTTAAAAAAAAAAAAAAAAGATTGAATATTAATTTAAGCTATACTTTAAATCAACAACTAATTAAGATAAATTCGAATTATCTAAGTTATTTAATTAACGTAAGTTTATAGATATTATTTATTTGTATCTTTATTTTGTATGTACATTTAATTTAAATAATATTTTAATTTTTTAGTATACTTTCTAAGAATGATATTCTTTGTTAATTATTTATTTTAATTAAAATATTTAATTATATTAAGTTTCCAGAGGGATTTTCCCACCCGAGAAAAGGAACTGCCCAAATTTTAAGTTTCTAAGGAGATTCACCTGTGCCTATCCCCCAACGATAGGAGGAAACTGCCCAAATTTTAAGTTTCTAAGGAGATTCACCTGTGCCTATCCCCCAACGATAGGAGGAAACTGCCCAAATTTTAAGTTTCTAAGGAGATTCACCCGTGCCTATCCCCCAACGATAGGAGGAAACTGCCCAAATTTTAAGTTTCTAAGGAGATTCACCTGTGCCTATCCCCCAACGATGTTACCCCGGGCGGGAGCAGATGAGGCCCTCTAAGTCTCGTTTTATCTGAGGGCGAGCTAGCTTTACAGACGGGGCCCTCTAAGTCTCGTTTTATCTGGGGGTGAGCTAGCTTTGCAGATGAGGCCCTCTAAGTCTCGTTTTATCTGAGGGCGAGCTAGCTTTACAGACGGGGCCCTCTAAGTCTCGTTTTTATCTGAGGGCGAGCTAGCTTTACAGACGGGGCCCTCTAAGTCTCGTTTTATCTGAGGGTGAGCTAGCTTTACAGACGGGGCCCTCTAAGTCTCGTTTTATCTGAGGGCGAGCTAGCTTTACAGACGGGGCCCTCTAAGTCTCGTTTTATCTGAGGGTGAGCTAGCTTTACAGACGGGGCCCTCTAAGTCTCGTTTTATCTGAGGGCGAGCTAGCTTTACAGACGGGGCCCTCTAAGTCTCGTTTTATCTGAGGGTGAGCTAGCTTTACAGACGGGGCCCTCTAAGTCTCGTTTTATCTGAGGGCGAGCTAGCTTTACAGACGGGGCCCTCTAATTTAGGGCTTTATAATTTGTTTAGTAACAATTTCAATCAATTAATTTTAATAAATTATTAAATTTAACTTTTTATTATTTGTTAATCAGGATTTGTAATAAGTTACTATAATTTATTATTCTATGTTATTACTCATAAAGTTACTAAGGTAAGTTTGATTTATTTCTTAAAAATTAATTATTTATGTTGATTATATGAATTTTTTTTAAGTGGTTATTTTTCAGTAATAAGTATTTTTTTTTATATTTATTTATTAAAAGTTACATATCTATTATGGATAAAAATTGTGCCAGCATTCGCGGTTATACAATTCATAAGAATTAATTTATTAAGTTTTAATTTTTTAAAATGAATTTTTATTTATTGAATTTAGGTGAAATTTTTTTTTTAATTTTTATTCTGTAATAATTTTTAATAAATTTTAATTTAAAATCAGGATTAGATACCCTGTTATTTTTAATTTACTACTTTTACTTTAACATTAATAGTTATCATCTATAAAATTTGTATAATTTGGCGGTAGTTTAAATTTAGGGGAACCTGTTCTTTAATTGATAAACCACGATAGGTTTTACTTTATTTATATTTGTATATCTCTATATTTTGAGTATTATTAAAAAGTAATACTTTTTTTATTATTTATTATATGTTAGGTCAAGGTGCAGTTACTAATAAAGTAAGCGTGGGTTACGTTAAATTTTAATATTTAGAATATTAAAGAGTTTAATTTAATGGAAAGAGGATTTAAAAGTAATTTTGTTTTATTTATCATTTTGAATGTTTAATTAAATTATGCACATATTGCCCGTCACTCTCATTAATTAGTTGGGATAAGTCGTAACAAAGTAATTGTACTGGAAAGTGTAATTAGATTCAGAATGTAGCTTATTTAAAGCTATTTATTTACATTAAATGGAAAGTATCATATAGACTCTTTCTGAAAGTTTATCTATTTTGGTTTTTTTTTAATTTAGATTTAGTTTTTAAAAATTTTTGATGTTAAAATTTGTTGAATAATTTTTATTATTAAGTTGAATTTTTTATTAGTACCTTTTGTATCAGGGTTAATTTATTATTTAAATTATTTTTATTCCCGAATTTGAATTATTTAATTCTATATTTTATTAATTGTTTCATAAATTTTATTAATATATTTTTTGTAATTAAAAGTTAATCGTTTTCAAATTATATCTGGTTACTTTAGATTAAATTTAATTTTAAATTATTTTTATTTAATTAATCTTTAACTTTAATTTTATTTTATAAAGGATAAACTTTATATTTTTATATAATTTATTTATTATTATTTTTATTAATTTTTAAATTTTATACTTAGTTTTTAATAAATTATTTTAATTTAAGTTGATTTTATTAAATTTGTTTTTTTATAAAGTTTATTTAGTTAATTAAATTTATTTTTAATATTGATTAAATTAGTATATTATTTAAAATAAGGAAATTGAATTCGACAATATATTTTTCAATTGTTTATCAAAAACATTTCTTTTAGGGTTAAGTTTAAAAGTAAATTCTGCCCTATGATTTTTTAAATGGCTGCAGTATTTTAACTGTACAAAGGTAGCATAATAATTAGTCTTTTAATTGAGGGCTTGTATGAATGAATAAATGAGAGAATTATTATAATTATTTTTATAATTTGAATTTAATTATTTAGTCAAAAAGCTAAATTGTTAGTTTGGGACGAAAAGACCCTATAGAACTATTATTAATTAATTTATTTAATTTTTATAATACTTTAATTATTTTAATTATTTTTTATTGGGGTGATAAATAAATTTAAACTTTATTTTATTATTTCTTTAATTTAAGATTTATTTTGATTCAATGTATTTGGTTTAAGATAAAGTTACCTTAGGGATAACAGCGTTATTTAAATGGAGAGTTCTTATTTATATTTAAGTTTGCGACCTCGATGTTGAATTAAGATTAAATTTTGGGGCAGTACCTAAATGTTTAAGTCTGTTCGACTTTTAAAATCTTACATGATTTGAGTTCAAACCGGTGTGAGCCAGGTTGGTTTCTATCTTAATTCAAAATATTTATTTTAGTACGAAAGGACCAAATAAGTCATTATAATTTAATGTTAATTATTAATTTAAATAATATTAAATTGGCAGATTTATGCATTAAATTTAGAATTTAATTAAATGATTTTTATCATATTTAATAATTTATTTAATTACTTGTCTATTTTTGTTAATTATAGTTTTGGTTTCGGTGGGGTTTTTTACTTTACTAGAGCGTAAGATCATAGGTTATTCCCATATTCGCAAAGGTCCAAACAAGGTGGGTTATTTTGGGTTATTTCAGCCATTTAGAGATGGGGGTAAGTTGTTTCTTAAGGAGCAAGTTTACCCAATGAATTCAAACTTTTTAGCATATTATTTATGCCCAGTTCTTAATTTGGTTCAATCCTTATTTATTTGATCATTATTTCCTTTTTATATTAATTGTGTAAGTTTTAATTATGGTTTTCTTTTTTTTTTATGTTGTTCAAGAGTCAGTGTTTATGGATTAATTATTTGTGGGTGATCATCTAATAGTATATATTCTCTTTTAGGCTGTATTCGTAGAGTCTCTCAAGCTATTTCTTATGAGGTTTCTTTATCTTTAATTTTGTTATGTTACTTTTTTTTATGTGACAGATATAGTTTGATGGGTTTTAATTTTAGTCAAAATTTAAGTTGATTTATCTTTTTTTCTTTTCCTATATTTTTTTGTTGACTATCCTGTTGCTTAGCTGAAACTAATCGTACTCCTTTTGATTTTTCTGAGGGTGAGAGAGAACTAGTTTCCGGGTTTAATATTGAATACGGTAGAGGTGGCTTTGCTCTGCTTTTTATTGCTGAATATGCTAGAATTATCTTTATTAGAATAATTACCTGCCTTATTTTTATGGGGGGTAATTTTTATTCTTTTTCTTTTTTTTTGAAGATTATGTTTATCTGTTTCTTTTTTGTATGAATTCGATGTACTCTTCCTCGTTACCGTTATGATAAACTTATATACTTGGCTTGAAAGTGTTATCTTCCTATATCTTTAAATTATATTTTAATATTCGTTTTAATTAAATTTGTTATTTTTTATCATTTTTTTTTGTTAAGTTACTAAATTCTTTTCTTTCTTTTACTTTCAAAGTAAATGCTTTATATAAGCTAAGTAACTTAATTAGTTAATTTATCTCATTGTTTAGTTAAAATAGGGTCAGAAATAAAGTATAAAAAATATAGAATAGTTAATGCAGCCCCGATATCTGTATAAGGTAATTCAACAGGCCGAGCCCCAATTCATGTCAATAGGATAACAATTGTTAAAAATATTCAAATATTAATTTGTGCAATAGGGTAAAATCTAATTCCTTTAAACTTTATTTTTATTGAAAATGGTAAAATAGCTAAAATTAGAATTGAAAGAAATAATGCTATAACCCCCCCTAGTTTGTTAGGAATCGACCGCAGAATTGCATATGCAAATAAGAAATATCACTCTGGCTGAATGTGCACTGGCGTTACTATCGGGTTTGCATTAATAAAGTTATCTGGGTCAGATAATATGAAAGGTTCACTAAGATTTAACATTAGCAATAATGTAAAGGTGATTACTAGCCCAACTAAATCTTTGATTGAAAAATATGGGTGGAAGGGGATTTTATCTGAATTAGAATTTAATCCAATTGGGTTATTAGATCCAGTTAAGTGAAGAAAAAAAATATGGATAATTACTATTATAATAATAATAAATGGTAATATAAAATGTAATCTAAAAAACCGGTTTAATGTAGCGTTGTCTACTGCAAAACCCCCTCAAATTCAATTTACTAGTATACTACCAATGTATGGGAATGCTGAAAGTAAGTTTGTAATAACAGTCGCCCCTCAAAATGATATTTGCCCTCATGGCAGTACATAACCTAGAAATGCTGTTGCTATAGTTAATAGTATAATTATAATTCCCGTTAATCATGTTTTTGTAAATTTGTAGGAACCATAATATATACCCCGCCCAGTGTGGGTATAAATACAAATAAAAAATAATGACGCTCCATTTGAATGTAGTGATCGTAGCAGTCAACCATAATTTACATCTCGTATGATGTGGCTTAATCTGTTAAAGGCCGATTCAATGTTAGCATTATAATGTATAGATAAGAAAATACCTGTAACTAATTGAATTGTTAAGCAAAATCCTAGAATAACACCAAAGTTTCACCATAGCGAAATATTAATAGGCGCGGGCAAGTCAATAATTGAATAATTTATAATTTTAAAAATGGGGTTTAATTTTCGTAAAGGTTTATTCATTTGTTTATTTTCTGTAAGATCGTAAAGGCCCTTCATGGTGCTTAACTATTTTAGACACTGAAATTATAGTGATCAGTAAGTATAAAACTAATATAATTGTTATTAATATTGATTTTGAATTATAAATTTTTAATAAGGAGTAATCGTTTTTATTTGTAATTAAAATGTCTGAAATATCACTTATTTGGGTTTCAATTATTATTTCATCTAAAATAAAAATTAAAATAACAAAAGCCATAGTTAAATTTATTTTTGCTTTAAATTTTTCATTTGACGCAATTCTTCTTATATACGAGAATAGAATTAATAATCCTCCAATTATTATAAGAAATGTAATTATTGTAAATCATGATGAAACCATAATTTTATTAATTAAAATAATTATTAATATCGTTTGTAGTATTAATAATATCCCTAAAGATATAGGGTTTTTTATAAATGGGGTTATAGTTCTAATAATTAATATAATTTTTATAATTAATATTTTAATTTCAACATGTAGTTTAAGTTAAAATTTAAACTTTGGGAGTTTGTGATGTAAAATATTTACTTTGTTGATGTTTTAAGAATATCAATTCAATTTTGATTTACAAAATCAATATTTTAGTTTAAATTATTAAAACTTAAATACTAATGATAATTTATTTTATTTTCTATATTTTTTTTATAAGAATATTATCTTTGATTGTTATTCGTAAACATATTTTGTTATGCTTAATTAGTTTAGAAATAATTGTGTTAAGTCTTCTTATATTAATTTTGTTTTACTGCTTAATATTTAATTATTCTTTCTACATTTACTTATTTATAATAACTTTTTATGTTTGTGAGGGGGTTTTAGGTCTGAGTGTCTTAGTTTATATAATTCGTTGTCATGGTAATGATTATTTAAATTCTCTTTTATTATGATAATATTAATTTTTTCGTTAATTTTTATAATCCCCTTATTTTTTTTTAATCTTGTAACTTTTTGATATTTATCCCAATTTTTTCTAATCTTAATTATAGTTATTTTTTTAAATTTTAATTCTTTTAATTATTTTTCTGAAATTTCATATTTTTATGGTGTTGATTATTTTTCTTATGGCTTGATTATTCTTAGAATTTTAATTGTTTCTTTAATAGTTATTTCAAGAAACTTAGTTAAAAATAGATTTTATTCAGGCTTATTTTTATTGGTATGTTTTTTACTTTGTTTTATTTTAATTATAATTTTTTGTTCTATAAATATATTTATCATGTATGTATTTTTTGAATTTAGATTAATCCCTTTAATAATCTTAATTTACGGGTGGGGTTATCAACCTGAGCGGCTGGTTTCTGGTCTTTATTTATTTTTTTATACTTTACTTGCTTCTTTACCATTATTTCTTTTATTTATCTATTTTTACATTTATAATGATAGTTTATTTTTTGATACTTATTTTAATTTACCAACAAGTTTTATTCTCCATTTCTGTTTAGTGTTTGCTTTTTTAGTTAAATTGCCCATATTTATAGTACATTTTTGGTTACCTAAGGCCCATGTTCAAGCCCCTGTATCGGGTTCAATAATTTTAGCCGGGTTGTTACTAAAAATTGGTGGGTATGGGATTCTACGAGTTTCATCTGTTTCAGAGCTTATATTTATAAGATACGGCTATATTTGATATTCTTTAAGAATTTTAGGCGGAATTTTAGTTAGTTTAATTTGTTTTATACAGGGCGATGTTAAATGCTTAATTGCTTATTCTTCAATTGCACATATAAGTTTTTGTATTATAGGGTTGTTTAGAATGTTTAAGTGAGGGGTTTTAGGAAGTTACTTTATAATGATTTCACACGGGTTATGTTCTTCGGCCTTATTTTGTCTGGCCAATATTTCTTATGAACGTTTATCAAGTCGTAGATTCTATATTAATAAAGGCTTACTAGTTTTTATACCAAGTATGTGTTTTATGTGGTTTATATTTAGAAGATTTAATATAGGGTGCCCTCCTAGCTTAAATTTTTTAAGAGAAGTTATAATTTTAAATAGAATGGTTGTTTATTGATCAAGTTCTTTTTATTATTTTCTGTTTATTTCTTTTTTTTCCGCTTGTTTTAGAGTTTATTTATTCAGTTTTACCCAACATGGTCAATCAAATTTTTTATACAGATACAGATGTGGTTATATTCGTGAGTATCTACTTCTTATTGTTCATTTAATTCCATTATTTTTTTTACTTCTAAGTTTAAATTCATTCTATATATAAATTTAAATAGTTTAAATTTTAAAATAAAGATTTGTGGTGTCTTAGATGTTTGAAACTTTAAATTTTGTTAAAATTTAATTTTTATTTTTACTGAGGTTCTATTTTGTTAGTTTTTTCCAGATTATTTTTTTATTATTTTATTGTTTTTAATATATCTGATTCTTGCGTATTTTTTGAGTGAAAATTAATAAACATTAATTCATATAATTTTTATTATGTGATTTTATTGGATTGAATTTCCTGCCTATTTGTTTCAGTAGTTTTATTTATTTCTTCTATAGTAATTTTTTACAGTATAAATTATATAGGTTTATTTACTTACAATAGAAATCGTTTTTTATTCTTAGTTGTTTTATTTGTCCTAAGAATATTCTTAATAACTATTAGACCTAACCTTTTAAGAATTTTATTGGGTTGAGATGGTCTAGGGTTAGTTTCTTACTGCCTAGTTATTTATTACAATTCTATAAAAAGTTATTTAGCTGGGTTAATTACTTGTTTAACTAACCGACTTGGGGATATTGGGTTATTAATTTCAATTGCTTGAATAATATCTTTTGGTAGTTGACATTTTATGTTTTATTTGGATTTTTATAGAACCGGACTTTTTTATTTAGTAATTATTTCGTCTTTTACTAAAAGTGCTCAAATTCCTTTTTCAACTTGACTTCCAGCTGCTATGGCAGCCCCTACACCTGTCTCTTCCTTAGTTCATTCATCTACCTTAGTAACTGCCGGGGTTTATTTATTAATTCGTTTTTTTAATAAAATAGTTTACAATAATATATTTTTTTTGTTCCTAGGTATTGTAACTATATTAATGTCTTCATTTTGTGCTAACTATGAATTTGATTTAAAAAAAATTATTGCTTTATCTACATTAAGTCAGTTAGGTTTAATGATAAGCTCCTTATTTTTAGGTTTAGTAAATTTAACCTACTTCCATTTGTTGACTCACGCAATATTTAAGTCATTATTATTTTTATGTGCCGGCATTTTTATTTACTACATAAATGACAATCAGGATATTCGGGTAGTAGGATCAGTCTGTAATATAATACCATTTACTTCATCTTGTTTTAATATTTCTAACTTGGCTTTATGTGGTATTCCTTTTTTATCCGGGTTTTATTCTAAGGATTTAATTTTAGAGATAAGAATTATACAAAGAGGAGGGTTCATTTATTACTTAATTTTTTTTATTAGATTAGGGTTGACTTGCTCTTACAGAATTCGGTTATTTTATTATACAATGTTAATAGATTCTAAGTTTAAGTGCTACTTGTTATTTTTTGACAATAAGGTTATGATGAAGCTAAGAATTATGTTTTTAACTTTTTTCTCTGTTTTTTTTGGATGTATAATTTTATGAATTTTAACTATTGACATAACCTTAATTATTATCCCTTTTTACTTAAAAATTATACCCCTAGTTCTTGTTTCCGGCGGGTTAATTTTAGGGTTTCAATTAACTGAATTAAAGGCTTATTTATTTAATCTAGAATTTTATTTATTTAATAACATGTGGCTTATATTTAGTTACTCTTATTATTTGTATAAAGTTTTTTATTCTTTCAATTATAATTATAAAAACAACTTAAATTGGGGGGAATTTTATGGTCCTATAGGTGTTTCTGCTTATTTATTAAAAATTTCTAATTTTATTCAGTTTTATTCTAGTAATAATATAAAAATTATGTTTCTGTCATTCTTAATTTGATTACTTTTATTAATTTATTTTAATAGCTTAAAATTAGAGCATTATATTGAAGATATAAGGGTAAGTTCAACTTTTAAAATATTCATAGATTAATTAATCATTTTTTTAATGAAAATAAAATGTTTTAATTTAAACTATAAGAATTAAAAAGAAGCAAACGGAATTTAACCGCTTTGAAGATTAGTTAGCGGCTATCCCCATGTCATAAACTTCTTTTAATAGGAATATTTATTCAATTCTCTTATTAACAATAAGGTACCTCTACTTTGGTTTCAATTAAAACATGGGACACAGTCCTAATTTTAGGCCGAAACTAAATGTAAAATTTTACTTCTATGTCAAGGAAGGCTAATAAGCACCTTCTGAATGCAAATCAGATATTATAATTAAATACAACCCTAATTATTTAGCTCAGTTTAATATACCGTGGATTCACTCATGGTATAACCCAAAAATTAAAATTAAAATAAATAGTGATGAAGTTATTAATCAAGCAATTAAAGTAGCTGATTTGATGGTTAACACTATGGGTAGAACAATAATAATTTCAATATCAAAAATTAGAAAAATAACAGCAATCAAAAAAAAATGAATAGAAAATGGGAGTCGTTTAAATGTTATAGGGTTGAAACCACACTCAAATGGGGTAGATTTTTGTATATCAAAAATTGGTTTTTTTGCGATTAGAATAATTAGCCCAATAATAATTAAATTAATTAATATTACTATAAATGTATGAATTAAGATTAAATTAATTATCTATTTTCAATTGAAACTTTTAAGTTGGAAGCTTAATATACTTATTATATTAAATAGATTTAAATTAACCACCTCATCAATAAATAGAAATATAAAGGAACAATCATACAACGTCTACAAAGTGTCAGTATCAAGCAGATGCTTCGAACCCTACATGGTGATCTTTTGAAAAGTGAAGATTAACTATTCGGATTATTGAAACTAAAATAAATATTGTCCCAATTATTACATGGAGCCCGTGGAATCCTGTAGCTATAAAAAATGTTGCCCCATAAACTGAATCCGAAATACAAAAAGGGGATTCAATGTATTCATACAGTTGAAGTAAAGAAAAATAAATACCTAAAATTACTGTTAAGATTATTCCTTGTGTTATTTGAGGGTAGTTTTTGTTAATTAATGCATTATGGGCTCACGTAATTGTGATTCCTGATCTTAAAAGAATTATTGTATTTAATATAGGTACATTTAATGGGTTAAATGGAATTACTCCTTTGGGAGGTCATATTAAACCGATTTCTATTGTTGGCGATAGGCTTCTATGAAAGAAAGCTCAAAAAAATGAGGAAAAGAATAAAACTTCAGATACAATAAATAAAATTATGCCTAGTTTTATTCTGATAATTACTTTATAAGTATGAAGGCCTTGAAATGTTGCTTCACGAGTGACATCCCGCCACCATTGAATTATAGTTAAAATAATAATTAAAATTCCCAGTATTACCAAATTAAATTGAATTTTGTGGAATCATATAATTAATCCTAATATTATTGTTATTAAACCAATAGACCCTGTAATTGGTCAAGGGCTTTTATCAACTAAGTGGAATGGGTGATTATTCATATTAAATTTCTCTAGAGTATAATGTAGTAAGTGTTATAAATACATAAGCTTGAATTATAGCTACTGCTAATTCAAATACTATCAACCCAACATATACAATTATAGCAGAGATTATTAAACTTAATGACCCTGTGTTATTACCAAGTAAAGATATTAATAAATGCCCTGCAATTATATTTGCTGTCAATCGTACTGATAGGGAACCAGGTCGGATTAGGTTTCTAACTGTCTCAATTATTACTATAAATGGTATAAGAACAGGAGGTGTCCCTGTTGGAACTAAATGTCTAAATATAGAATTATATTTATTAATTCAACCATAGATCATTAGTGAGATTCATAAAGGTAAAGCTAGGGATAATGAATAAATTAAGTGCGATGATGAAGTAAACACATAAGGTAATAAACCCATCAAATTATTTACAAGAATATAAAGGAACAAGGTCAATATAATTAGGCTTACCCCCTTGTAAGGTATTAATATCTTAATTTCTTTGTTTAGAGATTTGAGTACTAATGAAATTATAATTGAATGCTTATTGGGTACTAATCAAAATTTATAGGGTATTAATATTATAAAAATAAATGTTCTCAATCAATTTAAGGATAATAGACCTGTACAAGGGTCAAATACCGAAAATAAATTTGTTATCATTTTCAATTGATCTTATTAATTGGGATACTAATATTTCCAGTTATCTTTTCATTATAAAAGTAGTATAATGTGGTTATTAAAATGATAAAAATTACAATAAAAGTTAGTATTAAGCTAGTTCATCACATAGGAGACATTTGAGGCAAAAAGATTACTAAAAATTAGTGTTTCAAAATTGACAATTTTGTGTTTTATTTTAAACTAAATCTTTTCATTAAGAGTAATCGCTACTTTACTATAAACTGGTTTAAGAGACCATTACTTGCTTTAAGTAACTTAATGAATAATTTTTTAATCAATTTAAGAATCCATTTATATTTACTCTTTCTAAAACAATTGGTATAAAACTATGGTTTGCCCCGCAGATCTCTGAACACTGTCCGTAAAATAGCCCGGGGCGATTCATTAAAATATTACCCTGATTAATTCGCCCTGGAGAAGCATCCACCTTCAATCCTAAAACTGGTACAGTTCATGAATGAATAACATCCGTTGATGTCATTAAAATACGAGTTTGGGTGTTAAAAGGTAATACAACCCGATTGTCTGTTTCTAAAAGACGAAATTCATTATCTTGTAAATCACTTGTAGGCTTTATATATGAGTCAAATTCAATTTTTTTAAAATCTGAATATTCATATGATCAAAATCACTGATGACCAATAGCTTTAATTGTAATAATAGGTTTATTAGTTTCTTCAATTATGTATAAAATTTTTAGAGATGGTAGTGCGATAAAAATAAGTATAACAGCTGGTAAAATTGTTCAAATTAATTCAATTGATTGCCCCTCTAAAAGTATACGGTTGCCGTATTTTCTAGATATTAATGTTATTATTATATACATTACAGTTACAGTAATAATTGTAATAATTATTATTGTATGATCATGAAATATAATTAATTGTTCTATTACAGGTGAATTAGCATTTTGTGCATTTAAGTCTGATCATGTAGCAATTTCTAAAGAAGTAGACTTACTTATTAATGAATTTTAAGCTCATTGCATATATTCTGCCACATTAGAATATTAATTTAGCAATAAAGGTAATTCTCTATAAGAGTGTTCTTCAGGGGGGAATTTTTGAAATCACTCAATAGCAGCTGCGTTATTTTTAGCAAAAATAATTTGGCGCTTAGAAATTAAGCTTTCCCAAATAATAAATATTATTATTAAAACTCTTACAAATGAAATTAATCTACCAATAGAAGATAGGTTATTCCACGAAGTATAAACATCAGGGTAATCTGAGTATCGACGAGGGAAACCTCTTAACCCTAAGAAATGTTGGGGGAAAAAAGTTAAATTTACACCTACAAATATAAATGTAAATTGAATTTTTAGTCATGTTGGGTTTAAAGTTAAACCAGTGAATAAAGGGTATCATTGAATAAATCCGGCTATAATAGCAAATACTGCCCCTATTGATAGAACATAATGAAAATGAGCCACTACATAGTAAGTATCATGGAGAACAACATCAATAGACGAATTAGATAAAATAATACCTGTTAATCCACCAATAGTAAATAAGAATACAAATCCGTAAGATCATAATATTGAAATTCTACTTTTTAAAGGCACTCCATGTATTGTGGCTAGCCATCTAAATACTTTAATCCCAGTTGGTACTGCAATAATTATAGTGGCTGATGTAAAATAAGCCCGGGTGTCAACATCTATTCCTACAGTAAATATGTGATGAGCTCATACTACAAACCCCAATAATCCAATTGATATCATAGCATAAATTATCCCAATATACCCGAAGGATTCATTTTTTCCTCTTTCTTGTGCTACAATGTGTGAAATTATCCCAAATCCAGGTAAAATTAAAATATATACTTCTGGGTGACCAAAAAATCAAAATAGATGTTGGTATAAAATAGGGTCGCCCCCACCTGATGGGTCAAAGAATGATGTGTTTAAATTTCGGTCAGTTAATAATATAGTAATGGCACCGGCAAGAACGGGCAGGGACAGCAGTAAAAGGATAGCTGTGATAACAACTGACCAGACAAATAAAGGAATACGGTCTAAAGTTAATATGGCTGATCGTATATTAATTACGGTTGTAATAAAATTTACCGCCCCTAAAATTGATGAAATACCTGCTAAATGTAGAGAAAAGATTGCTAAGTCAACTCTAGCCCCAGAATGGGCAATATTAGCTGAAAGGGGGGGGTAAACTGTTCATCCTGTACCAGCCCCTGTTTCAACTATTGAACTTAATAAAAGCAGTGTTAATGAAGGTGGTAAAAGTCAGAATCTTATATTATTCATTCGAGGAAATGCTATATCAGGGGCCCCAATCATTAAAGGTAGCAATCAGTTACCAAAACCCCCAATTATAATTGGTATTACTATAAAAAAAATTATAATAAATGCATGAGATGTAACAATTACATTATAAACTTGGTCATTATTAATGAAAGCACCCGGCTGAGCTAACTCAATTCGAATTAACATTCTTAGTATTATTCCTACTATACCGGATCAAATTCCAAAGATAAAATATATAGTTCCAATGTCCTTGTGATTAGTTGAATATACTCATTTTATCATTAATTAAGGTGTCTGATTTAAGTAGTAAACTGTAAATTTATTTAAGGACTTACTAATAGTCTTCTTAATATTCATAATTAATCTTATAGTTTAACAAAAACATTAAATTGCAAATTTAAAGATAATTAAATTTAAGATTTACTCTTTGACTAAGTTTAGTTAACTTTGAAGGTTAAAAGTTTACTAATAACTTAAAATCTTAGTAAAATACCTTATAAGTTAACACCAGGGGCAAAGTAAGAAAATTTACACTTAACAAAATTAAAGATAATTTTGTTGTTTTTATTGTTATACACTTTGGTGTAGAAGAATAAAATATTAAAGTCAAATAGGCTATTCGTAAATAAAAAAATATTACCAATAATGATAACAAAATAATTAAAACCAAGTTAATTATTATGAAGTTACTTAAAGAAAATTCAATAACAATTAACTTAATTGAAAACCCTAAAAGCGGAGGTATACCACCCATAGAAAGTAAGGTCATTCATATAATTGTTTTATTATGGATTGACCCTTCTCTTGAAATAATTTGATTGACATAAAATATATTTATTTTATAAAATGAAAATAATAAAGTAATTAATAAAATTGAATAAACAAGTAAATAATAACATCAGATAAAATTTGATTTTACTGACATCAACATTAAACCAATATTAAAAATTGATGAGTAAGCAATTATTTTGCGGATTGATGTTTGATTTAGACCCAAAATTGCCCCGGTCAATAAAGTAAGCGAAATAATTAAAGTCAATCTTATTTTTATTATTGAAAGAATTATTAATGGAGCAACTTTAGAAATAGTGAAAATTAAAATTATTGGTATTAAATATAGACCTTCAATTACTGTTAACAGCCACAGATGAAATGGTGCAATACCTGCCTTAATTAAAATAGCTAACGAAATCATTATATCGTAATTAATAATTTTTCTTATTATTATTATTAACCCCAAGATTAATACCCCAGATCTTACACTTTGAACTAGAAAATATTTCATTACAGATTCAGATGTAATAATTAACTTACCTTGTATTAAAGGTAAAAATGAAATCAGGCTTAATTCTAACCCACACCAGATAAATAATCAATTATTTGAACATAAGCATATTATAACCCCAACTATTATAAAGCTTAAGAAAAATATTTTTGATAAATTTATTTTTATTAAAGAAGGAAAGATTATACTTTCATAATTAGGGTATGAACCTAAGAGCTTAATTTAGCTTACTTCTTCAATATATTTGTAATTAGGTGTAACGACGCACAGAAAATTTTGATTTTTAAGGGCAAGTTTAATTCTTGAATTTACAATAAGAGTATTAATATACATAATTTATTCTATCAAAATAATCCTTTAATCAGGCACCTTATT